TTCAATTGGTTAGAGCACCGCCCTGTCAAGGCGGAAGTTACGGGTTCGAGCCCCGTCAGTCCCGATAAATCCAATAAATCCATCAATTAAACTCTCTCTTTTCTGTGAAAGATGGGACAAAGGGTAGGGCATAATTTCCTTCCCAAGAAAAGGGTTTATTTTTTTTTTTTCGTATTTCTCATCATCAAACAAATAGATGCAAATTTTCGGTACGTCAACGGGTACCGATTGATGATATAAATATATATATATTTGGATTAGTACAATTGTTGGTAGCATTATATTCAGGATTCCAAGATATATTGGATCTTTGTTTTTTCAATTGTTCATAATAGAATATGGGCAGAGAATACCACAGGGTTCTTGGTAGGACATACGTAGCACACACACAAATGGAATTCATTTGTTATATGACCAAAAATCAAAATAAAGGAAATCTCATTTCCCCCACGAGCTACGTTTCCAAATTATCTCGGTTTCTGGTTCTGATTTTTGGGAATCTCAATTAGTAAATTTATTAATTTGAATTTGAAAAATCTATTTTATTCAAATTGCACACTGAACTTTTAATATATGTATCCTAGCCCTAAATATAAGAATCTGAGGAAAGAAGATAAAATAAAGATAAAGATCGTCCCATAATGGCATCTTTCTAATTAATTTAGTGAAGCAATTAATAAAAATTCCTCCCTATTTTTCTATTTATTGTATTTTCGGAGTCCCGTCGAAATCAAAAAGGCTACTATTGGTAGAATATTAGATACTTTTTACTAGGATTCATCTTTATCACACGTCTTTGTCTTCAAAGAAAATTAGATCATTAAAAAAAAAGTTTAGAATTTAACTTCTTTCTTTTTCCATTTCACCTCTATTCTTTTCTTTATTTTGGTTTGTGGCTAATGGAAGTGGAAGGGTCGTCCGAGAAGTATCATCGGATAATGATACAGGAAAGGCGTAGGGTAGGTTAGCGAAAAGAAAGAACAGGACAGTAAATAAAAAAATTCTTGATTGGATCAGTAATCCCATTTTTTATTTGATTCGGTGTGGATAAAAGATGTTTTTATGGTATACTATTCAATTTTCGAGATGAGTTTATTTCATAGCTCAGATATTGTTATTTAGGCTATGGATTCGATTGAATAAGGTCGATAGGGAATTCATCTATTGAATTTACAGGCAAAAGGTTTATCATCTCTATGGGATTAAATCCTGAGTTATTGTAAAATTAAAATAAAAAACGATTAAATTATTAAATTATGGAAGTAAATATTCTTGCATTTATTGCTACTGCATTGTTCGTTCTCGTGCCTACTGCCTTTCTACTTATCATTTACGTAAAAACAGTCAGTCAAAATCAAAGTAAAAATGATTAATAAATTTGACCGAAACCAGACTTCTCGCGAAAAGGATTCAAGTTCCGCGTCTTAAATGAAATGCGCGGACTAGAATCGTCAGTATTCTATGCGATCCAATAGTATATGGTAGAAAGAAAGATTCATATATTTCTTTCTACCATACTTTCTCGTCGTTTTATTGTTTTTATTGTAGTGTAAAAAGAAAGGGGTCCTATACAGTGTATAAAATACTTCAGTACTGTAGTAAAGTTGTACTCTAATAATAATACAAACTTAATATAAATAAATTTTAAATACTACCTACATACAATAGGCTGGATCTTCCTATATGTAGATATAACTTCCATATATGTAATGTACATAGTACCTAATTCTATTTCTTTGCTACATCTATTTGTTCCAGTTGAAAAAACTTTTCAGAATGATCTATAAAGCTATTGATAGAGTTTACTCAATTCATAGTACCTCTAGAGTCCACTTCTTCCCCATACTACCAGTGAAAGAGAAAATGTAAAGACTACCATTAAACCAGCCCACGCGAGACTTACTATATCCATGTGAATTATGTCCCCTAATTTCTAGAAATTATTCTATTATTGTTCACTAATAATAGTGGAATGAGTGGCGCATAGTCAAAAAGGTATTCTGACCCAACACTATTGATGAACCAATCAACGAAATAAATTTCTATTTATAAAAAACCTATACTTGATACTTGCTTAGAATTAAACAAGTATAAAAAAGTACTTTTCCTCTGCTGTGCTTATGCTGGGGAAGAATTAAGCCAGTTCTATTAACAAAAGAGTTAGATCAGCAGAACAAGAACAGAGCAGTAGATTTGTATTATTTTGTTGATCAGGCGACACCCAGATTTGAACTGGGGAAAAAGGATTTGCAGTCCCCCGCCTTACCACTCGGCCATGTCGCCAAAAAATACAAACTAGATGAAATCTTTTCCTTTATTGGTTCCTTTGGGTTATTTAACTTCTTTTTTTTATTGTACTTGTATTTTACATTGTGTTTTCCTTCACCCATTTCCTAAAAGAACCCCCCCCCCCCCCCGGCGTCTCCTTTTTCTATTTAAAATGAAAAAGAAAGCGTAGATTTTCGGTCACAAAATCCAAAATTTATGATAAATTTGAACC